AGCAATGATAAATAGATACTAATTAGAGATAAATAGATACTAATTAGAGCAAGAAAAGAAGGAAATAAAAAAACATAGTATAGAAAAGATATCCAAAACGATATAGAAATCACTATCCTACCTTTAGTTTTTATTTCCTTAATTTAATTGAATTTCGTTTGATTAGGGTAAAGTTCCTTAAAAACCTCTGCCTTTTTAAAAATATCCTGAACAGTTCCTGTAGGCTGAGCGCCTTTTTCAAGGAAATAGAGAATCGCGGGAACGTTTAAATAAGTTTGATTCTTGATCGGATCATAAAAACCCACTTTCCGAAGATCTCTTCCTTCTCTTCGGGATCGAACATCAATTGCAACGATTCGATAGACAGCTCATCGGGATAGATGTAGATGAAAAAGAACCCCCCCCTAGAACCGTATAGGAAGTTTTCTCCTCGTACGGCTCGAGAAAAAATGATTCGAAGTTTTCTCTATGGATAAAATTCTAATAATAAAATTCTAATAAATAGTAAAGGAATCCGTAAAATAAATTAGCTTATAATTTAACTCATAGTCATTTTTATTTAGCTTCCTTACTGAAAAATAAAAAATCATTTGTACTCATAACTCAAGTTCAATAATTCTCAAATATATTAAAGAAAATTAAGATATTTTTTTATTGAGTGGTCTTTAACCTCCTTTTTTGTCTCGGTGAAAATCTATTTGGATTCTTTATTCGGATCTGTGAGATAATTGAAGCGGTGTTTCCTTGTTCTGGGATCCTTTATCTTTGTTTTAAATCATTGGGTTTAGACATTACTTCGGTGCTTCTTAATCCTTTCAAAATGGTAGCAACATACCCCTTTTGTGATTTCTTTCTATCAAAGAATCATACCGACGGTTGATTCGTGCGCGATACACTGGGGATCGAAAAAGTTTTAGCGGTTCCAACAAATTTTTTTAAATTGAAAATTTGATCGAATCGGATCCTTTCGATTTCTATATCGAAGATATACTTACGAAGTTGTTCCAATTTATTGATTGGCATTAACCCTAGATCGTTGCCCCTGAGAAATTAATCAATACTTTCTACTCGAGCTCCATCATGAACTATTTACATTACAACCCAATAAAAAAAGAAGGGTTCTAGTAGAATAGAACAAACGACGTCGAGCCAAGAGCACCTTCATTCCTATATAAAATGGTGGATGTAAGAATAAGAATCCACACCGGATCGTGTCCTTCAAGTCGCACGTTGCTTTCTACCACATCGTTTTAAACGAAGTTTTACCATAACATTCCTCTAATTTGGAACCAGTATGGAATTGATTCAATTATGGAATCATGAATAGTCATTGGTTCAGTCGGTACAGAGACATAGTCATTTATATTTATTCTTATCTACATAACATAATAAAGATTTTTCTGAAGAAATCTTAGCAAGACCTAGGCTTTTTTTGTATGAATGGAACTTTTTTCTATAGATCTCTATCTCAAAAAAGTATCTAACTCAAAAAAATATCTAACAGAAATATCCAGCAATCTAAATATAGAAATAACATAACTAACAGAAATAACACGAATAAATAAATTCTATTTTACTCTGCCTCTTCAAGTGACTCAATAAGATAGACTGACCCATTTCCAACTTCCCAAAGATTCAACCCATAAGGAATCATTACAAATCTTGATAATTGAAAAAGTTTCCTCCTTCTACATCATTATTTGAGTCACGTTTTACTTTTACAGTAAAGACTACATTTGATTATCATAAGAAATAAAAAAGAAATAAAAATCTCTGTTTCTTTTCGAATAAAATTGTCAATGATTTAAAGCAAATAAGCTAAATAGATCGAACAATAAAAAGAAATATCATTGTTAAATATTTAAATTTAAATATTTTAGGGATGCAAATTCTTTTTCACAAAAATAGAAAGACTGTTGTCATTGAAATAGAAAGACTATTGTCACTGAAATAGGATAACAATACATACCTATAGGCTAAGCACTTCCTCTTTTATATGTATTTTCATATTTTGTTTAACCTGAGGTTAAGTAATCCTTCTGCAATTGTGATCTATGTCCTATCTTATCTTTATCTAGATCACAAAAGGATTCAGTTACATTTGCATGTCATTTGAACTCGATTTAGTTCAGTTTGTGAAAAACTGAGATATGATCCCGAAAAGAATCATTCAAAATAAAAAAAGAAAGAAGAATAATATTCTATCCTAGACCTTGAAAAAGAACCTTGTTGAACAAAAAAATGTATTCGGATACAATGAATATGCTCTGGGACGGAAGGATTCGAACCTCCGAATAGCGGGACCAAAACCCGTTGCCTTACCACTTGGCTACGCCCCATTTCTATTTTTATTGGACACTAATACTAATAAAGAATAATATTGGTATTAAGTGTTCGTCAATTCCAGTCCAACTATCTATAGCTATAGAAAATCTTTATTCTTTATAGCTTTATTCTTTATAGAATATATTATAGATTTGTGCTAGGATTTTGACATGTGTATATCTAGAATTTAACTGAATTTATTGATCATTACATATAATTCAATTAAGATATTATATGAAAGTATGATTTCTTCTATTCTCCTTTGAGAATTGGAGGATTTTTGATTGAGCGGAAAAAGAAGGATTTTTTTGTCTACCTTACTTTCTTCGTTTTTCCTTATATCAATAACTCAATCAAAATGCAATTATCTCGACGAACAAAATGTCTGTTATGCTTAATATCTTTAGTTTGATCTGTCTTAATTCTGCCCTTTATCCGAGTAGTCTTTTCTTCGCCAAATTGCCCGAAGCCTATGCTTTTTTGAATCCAATCGTAGATGTTATGCCAGTCATACCCCTGTTCTTTTTTCTTTTAGCCTTTGTTTGGCAAGCTGCTGTAAGTTTTCGATAAGATCTTGAATACTATCCTAGAAAATTGATGATTTATTCGAGAAAAATTATAACAATTGATAAGATCAAATAAGTCTGGCAGTATGAACCTTCAATTCAAACATTGAAATTCTTGGATAGCCGCGAGAAATGCGGCTCGCCCATTTCCCTATTCTAATCCTTTTTCGGGCGAAAGGCCTAGGGTCCCTTAGAATATCTAATTGTGGGTATGAAAGTGATTTGTGGTAATGAAAGACTCTTATTACAAATTTCAACTTCATTTCAATTTCTGAACATTATTTTCTATTTCTAGAATTCATTTCTTGGTGTCAAAATAGGATATGTGATATAAAAATGGAGGATCTATTATCTTTTCTCGTTTTTCTTTTTCAAAAAATGATCTTGGAGGTTGTGTAATGCTTACTCTCAAACTTTTCGTTTACACAGTAGTAATATTCTTTGTTTCTCTCTTCATCTTTGGATTCCTATCCAATGATCCAGGACGTAATCCTGGACGTGAAGAATAAAAATTTTGTTTTTCTTGCTTGATTTTCCAATTTTCTTAAGATTTGATTTTATATATTCCACACGTTTAACTAGGAAAAAATCAAAAGGGATTTGCGAAATTTGAAAGAAAAAATAGAAAGTCATCAACGAAAACGGAAAGAGAGGGATTCGAACCCTCGGTACGAATAACTCGTACAACGGATTAGCAATCCGCCGCTTTCGTCCACTCAGCCATCTCTCCCAATTGAAAAAGATAATTACTATGTTACATTACACATCAAGTAAGGATTAAAGAAAGTATTTCTTTCACATTCTTTATCATTATTATATAATTAGCAATTCCATTTAGATGCTCGAAAGATCCAAATAGAAAGATAAATAAAGAAGACCTTCTTGCTTTTATTTTGTTCGAAGTGCCTTTTGGGCCTGGCCCGGTCAATACCCAGCCGGGCCTTTTTTTGTTCCAACGAATTCCCTTTATTTATAGGTATAGGAAACATACTCTAAATAAGATACCCAATTTGGTATCTGTGTAAGAGTTTCCGTTCTGGGGTTTACATATACTTATCACTTTTGTTATAATGGAAATTGAGAAGGATTTTTGATTCAAAAGAATCAATTAAATATGTTTTGTATTTTCTTATGTCATTAGGCAAACCCAATTTGAGATTCAAATCCAAGAATCATTCAGGAATTCTCAGTCAACAGGTTCCCATTTGTGATAAATTTTAGCTTTTTTGAATGAAAATATACATTTTATTTTTCAATAGAAAAGTGAGGGGAAGTTTTTCGGCATTGTGTGTTTTGAGATACTATACAATCAATCGAAGGGGTGGATCAAATATAATCAAAAGGGGAAAAGGGTTTCTTTTATAATTTTTAGAAATAAGGATTAAATTTAATTTAAAAAGGGATGCAAGTACAATAAACTAAAGTTTAGTAATCCAACCCATAAAAATTTCTCCTATTGTGTATCGTGGCGGCATGGCCGAGTGGTAAGGCGGGGGACTGCAAATCCTTTTTCCCCAGTTCAAATCCGGGTGCCGCCTCATCAACAAACGAATCGAAATATCTTATCTGCTGATATAAATCACCCCAAATTTCCCCAGCAGAACAGAATAAGGGGGCTGTTGATACTTGGTTGATTCTAAATATCTGTTCTGGGGATTTTGTAAAAGATTGGAAATCTTTCAATCTAAAATTCAAAGAAAGATTATATTATAATGGTCGAAGCAAGACTTCCCGATTCCCTTCTACTGCTAATGTAATGTCTACTGATTGGGTCTTGAATTTCATTGGATAGCCGGCGCAACTACTAGTTTGGAAAGTACTTTCCGTAATCTACATATATAGACTCGCGAGAATCTGTGAGTGTTTAGGAATTCAATCACTATTAGATTGAGATTGGATGGATAATTTACTTTTTTATATAAAAAGTGAAAAAAAAAATTATTATTTTTTTGAACCCCGCGCCAAGAGTATAATATACTATTTCCCGACTACTTCAGAGAGACAATCAGGAAAGGGTACGGATTAGATCAAATAGGAAATAAAAGTATGTAATAGATAGCAATTGATCTATTTTTACTTTCAAGGGCAGGGCCCTCTTTTTTTATTACTATATGTTCCATTAGTAACATTCCTTTGTAGTGTCATTGTGTATTTTACTTGTGTTTATTCTTTCCCGATTAGAAATCATATAGGATTTTTTTAGAAATGGATTTATTTCATTGGTTCATCAACAGTGTTCGGCCAGAATCCCTTTTTGACTATGGACCATGGATTCTACTATTATTAGTGAGCAATACAATAATGGAATAATTCTATCATAAAGATAAGGGACATAATTCACATGGATATAGTAAGTCTCGCTTGGGCTGCTTTAATGGTAGTCTTTACATTTTCCCTTTCACTAGTAGTATGGGGAAGAAGTGGACTTTAGAAGCACTACTAATTTAGTTGAGGAATGAAACGGTATCAATTGTTTTATAGATCGTTCTGCAACGCATTTTTTATTTGAATTGAAATAATTTTCAAATCAAAATATATTCATTTATAAATTCCATTGGATTCTAGTGGAGAAATGTATTCTATAACAGTAAAACAATTATTTCAGAAAGAAAGAGAATTGGGTCCTACGTTAATTCCATATATGGATTAATCACTACATATATTGAAGATAGAAGCTCATTTATATACTACTATAACACTAATAGAGAGTATGGTAAGAAAGAAATTTCTTTCTTACCATACTCTCGGATCTCATAGAATACCGCCCGTTATAGCCCGTTGATTTCATTTAAGACGCAAAAAACAAATCCTTTTCATTTGATTTCTTCAACTATTGATAAGAACTCAGAAGTGAAGTTTCATTTCAAGTAATTAATCATTTTGACTGACTGTTTTTACGTAAATGATAAGTAGAAAAGCAGTAGGAACTAAAATGAACAGTGCAGTAGCAATAAATGCAAGAATATTTACTTCCATAATCTCAATCTCATCGTTTTTTTTATTTCACAATAACTCGGGATTTAATCCCATAGAGATGATAAATCTTTCACCTGTCAATTCAATGAATGCATTACCTAACCTATCGATGATCTTGAATCGTATCAATATCATGAATAATAATATCTGAGCTATTAAATTAATTCGTCGTCGAGAATTGAATAGTATAACATACGAAGATCTTTTATCCATATGGAATCCAAGATTGGATTCCCGGACCAATCAAAAATTCCTTATCCTTCTTTTCCGTTCTTTCTTTTCTATAACCTACCTTAGGTCTTCCGTGTATAACCATCAAATAAAGTATCCTCTAACCAACCGTCCGTTTCCATTAACTAAAAAACCCTAACAAACAATACAGGCGAAGTGGAAAAAGAAAGGAATTAGGTTGTAAATTTGAATGATCCAATTTTCTTTGGAAGACAAAGAAGTATGAGAAAGATGAGTCCCGGGAGAAAAGATGGAATATTCTATCAATTTCACTATTTTAGTTATTTTCATTTTAGTTTAGGGTTTGTTCTTTCTTCGACAGAATCCTGAAAAAAAGAGGGGAAACCCTTAGGAATTAAATTATGCTCTCTGTCCCTTCTTTCACAGAAAACGGAGAGGTGAATTGATGTACTTATTGCATCCGTCGGGACTGACGGGGCTCGAACCCGCAACGTCCGCCTTGACAGGGCGGTGCTCTTGCCTATTGAACTACAATCCCGGGGAAATAAGAAGAGAAAATTTGGATTCTTTTTTCTTCTCTCTTATCAGGTATTTCTTAAGAACAAGAGGGTGCTACCATCTGATAGTAAATTGGCGAATTGTTGGGCCGAGCTGGATTTGAACCAGCGTAGACATATTGTCAACGAATTTACAGTCCGTCCCCATTAACCACTCGGGCATCGACCCAACGCCTAATTAGACGTTCCATAATCAACTTCCTTTCGTCTCCCGGGCGGACTTGACAAATCCATTTCACTTTTTTAAAAATATATCAAATGAAAATGCCACTGAGTAGACTGAGGAGTTGACAAATCCATTTCACTTTTGATAAAATCCTACTCCTATAGTCTATAAAATCCTACTTATGGTCTTGGTATACCCCTAGAGGGACTTGAACCCTCGTTTTCTCCGTGAAAGAGAGAGGTCGTAACCACTGGACCATAGGGGCACCACTGGACCATAGGGGCCTATGGCCACCTTTATTCATAAATAAACTAGAAATAATAGTTGCTGAGGGCCAGCCACCTTTAGGAGATGAATAGGATATAAATCAAACCGAAAAACTCGTTAACTTTTCTGGGGGTTAATGGTAATCAAACTTTACCATTAAACTATACAATCTTGAAACTTGATTTCATTGGTCTTTCTCGTCTTTATCTCTCTCATTCACATTCACAAAGAATTTTGCATTGGAGCCAAGAGACGGTACCTCTGAATCAGCAGGAGATAAAAAAAATGCTTTACCAACGGTAATTATATTGAGCCCTAAGTCATCTCAAAGGCATATCAAATCAAATTATATTATATATAGCCCTAAATAATACTGTCAACTGTCAATTGAAGAGAAAAGAACATTAAGGGGGTTCATCAATACAAAATTCCTTTATTCTGGTATTAAATA